GCCAGCGTAGCTTAAATTAAAGCATTACCTTGAAGGAGTTAAGACGGGCCCTAAATAGACCTCGCAGGCAAAACCCACCTCCGCCAAACTGACACACCCGGACCTCATGACATGCTTCTAGCCCCCGGCCCTAAGGACCCAGTGTTTTATTTTTACCACTCCAAATGGAACTTCATAATTATTATAGTAATTACAATTTTAACAAACCGTCTGTGAACCCTGATAAGATTTAGCTTTCTGCCGCTAAATAGGTTGAATGAACCTCTCAGACAAAAAAGCTTGGTCCTGGCTTTACTATCAGCTATAGCTAAACTTACACATGCAAGTCTCCGCACCCCTGTGAAAATGCCCATCATCCCCCGCCCGGGGATAAGGAGCCGGCATCAGGCACAATATCTGGCCCCACGACGCCTTGCTCAGCCACACCCCCACGGGAATTCAGCAGTGATAAACATTGAGCTATGAGTGAAAACTTGACTTAATTAATGCTAAGAGGGTCGGTAAACCTCGTGCCAGCCACCGCGGTTATACGAGGGACCCAAGTTGATGGACTACGGCGTAAAGCGTGGTTAGGGAAAATTTTAAACTAAAGCCGAAGGCTCATCAGGGCTGTTATACGCACACGAGAGTATGAAGAACAACAACGAAAGTGGCTTTACCCCTCCTGACCCCACGAAAGCTAAGAAACAAACTGGGATTAGATACCCCACTATGCTTAGCCCTAAACATTGATTGTGGCCTACACCCCACATCCGCCCGGGAACTACGAACATCAGTTTGAAACCCAAAGGACTTGGCGGTGCTTTATACCCACCTAGAGGAGCCTGTTCTGGAACCGATAGTCCCCGTTCAACCTCACCCTCTTTTGCTCCTTCCCGCCTATATACCGCCGTCGTAAGCTTACCCTGTGAAGGATAAATAGTGAGCTCAATTGGTACAGCCCAGCACGTCAGGTCGAGGTGTAGCGAATAAGAGGGGAAGAAATGGGCTACATTCGCTAGCTTAGCGAAAACGAATAATGCATTGAAACATGTCATTTGAAGGAGGATTTAGAAGTAAGTAGAAAATAGAGCGTTCTACTGAAGCTGGCTCTGAAGCGTGCACACACCGCCCGTCACCCTCTCCGACTTACCCATTTTATAACACTACTTAAAACGTTTCCTACCCTGAGGAGAGGAAAGTCGTAACATGGTAAGCGTAGCGGAAGCTGCGCTTGGACAAAATCAGGATATGGCTAAGTAGTAAAGCATCTCCCTTACACTGAGAAATCACCCGTGCAAATCGGATTGTCCTGACGCCAACAAGCTAGCCCGACCTTTACCTTCAACATAAAAACATTACTACCCCAAAATGTACGTAACACCATAAAATAAAACATTTTCTTCCCCAAGTATAGGCGATAGAAAAGGACCTAAGGAGCTATAGAGAAAGTACCGCAAGGGAACGCTGAAAGAGATATGAAATAGCCCAGTAAAGCCAAAAAAAGCAGAGATTAACCCTCGTACCTTTTGCATCATGATTTAGCTAGTAGCCTTAAGCAAAGAGGACTTTAGTTTAAGACCCCGAAACCACGTGAGCTACTCCAAGCCAGCCTAGTATATAGGGCAAACCCGTCTCTGTGGCAAAAGAGTGGGAAGAGCTTCGAGTAGGGGCGACAAACCTACCGAACCTGGTTATAGCTGGTTGCCTGAGAACTGAATAGAAGTTCAGCCTTAAAGATTCTTAACTCCCAGAATTATTACTATTCTCCTGACAGCCAAAAAGAAACTTTAAGAGTTAATCAAAGGGGGTACAGCTCCTTTGATACAAGACACAACTTTTCCAGGAGGGTAAAGATCCTACTTCTTAAAGGAACAATGCTCTGGTGGGCCTAACAGCAGCCATCCAAACAGAAAGCGTTAAAGCTCGAGCATCCCCCACATCCTCTAATTCCGATAACCCAATCTTATCCCCCTAATCCTACCAGGCCTTCCCATGCCCCCATGGGTGTGATTATGCTAATATGAGTAATAAGAGGGTCCGCCCCTCTCCCCGCACATGTGTATATCGGAATGAACCCCCCACCGAAAATTACCGGCCCCAATCAAAGAGGGCAGTAGGCATCTAAATTAAGAGACAAGAAAAGCACCTACACAAACACCGTTAACCCTACACCGGCGTGCAACTCAAGGAAAGACTAAAAGAAAAAGAAGGAACTCGGCAAACGCTTACCTGAGCCCCGCCTGTTTACCAAAAACATCGCCTCTTGCAATACAAGAATAAGAGGTCCCGCCTGCCCAGTGACATCCCCGTTCAACGGCCGCGGAGTCCTAACCGTGCAAAGGTAGCGCAATCACTTGTCTCTTAAATGAAGACCTGTATGAATGGCTAGACGAGGGCTCAACTGTCTCCTTTTTCAAGTCAATGAAATTGATCTCCCCGTGCAGAAGCGGGGATTTTCACATAAGACGAGAAGACCCTGTGGAGCTTTAGACGCAAAGCAGAATCCGTCACTTACTCCCACAATAAAGGCGCAAAACCACTAACCTATCCTGTTCTTACGTCTTCGGTTGGGGCGACCATGGGGTAACAAAAAACCCCCACGCGAACTGAGAGCTCCCTCCCCCTCCTCCCACTCCTCCCAAAACCAAGAGCGACAGCTCTAACTAGCAGAATTTCTGGCCATAAATGATCCGGCACATGCCGATCAACGGACCAAGTTACCCCAGGGATAACAGCGCAGTCCCCTTTAAGAGACCCTATCGACAAGGGGGTTTACGACCTCGATGTTGGATCAGGACATCCTGATGGTGCAGCCGCTATTAAGGGTTCGTTTGTTCAACGATTAAAGTCCTACGTGATCTGAGTTCTGACCGGAGTAGTCCAGGTCAGTTTCTATCTATGATGTAATCTTTTCTAGTACGAAAGGACCGAGAAGATGGGGCCCCTGCTAAAAGTACGCCCTACCCCCACCCAATGAAACCAACTAAATTAAGTAAGGGAGGACACCCCTAATGCCTTAGAGCCCGGCATGTTGGGGTGGCAGAGCTCGGTAACTGCAAAAGGCCTAAGCCCTTTACCACAGGGGTTCAAATCCTCTCCTCAACTATGACCTCAACCCTCCTCACACATGTCATCAACCCCTTAGCCTACATTGTCCCCGTACTTCTAGCCGTGGCATTCCTAACATTAATTGAACGAAAGATTTTAGGCTACATACAACTTCGAAAAGGCCCCAACATTGTTGGACCCTTCGGCCTCCTTCAACCCATCGCCGATGGGTTAAAACTATTCATTAAAGAACCAGTACAACCCTCAACCTCCTCCCCCCTCCTCTTCCTTCTTACCCCGGTTTTAGCCCTAACTTTAGCTCTCACCCTCTGAGCCCCCATACCTATGCCACACCCAGTTATTGATATTAACCTAGGTGTTCTTTTCATCTTAGCACTTTCCAGTCTAGCAGTATACTCAATCCTTGGCTCAGGCTGGGCCTCCAACTCCAAGTACGCCCTAATTGGAGCCCTTCGAGCCGTGGCCCAAACCATTTCATATGAAGTAAGCCTCGGACTTATCCTTTTAAGCATTATCATTTTTGCAGGGGGTTTTACGCTACAAATCTTCAACACCGCCCAAGAAAGCATCTGACTTATCTTTCCAGCATGGCCCCTGGCCGCCATATGGTATGTCTCTACACTAGCCGAAACAAATCGTGCCCCCTTTGACCTCACAGAAGGGGAGTCCGAACTAGTCTCCGGCTTCAACGTCGAGTACGCAGGCGGCCCATTCGCCCTATTCTTCTTAGCAGAGTACGCCAACATTCTTTTCATAAACACCCTCTCCGCCATACTTTTCCTTGGGGCATTCCACATCCCCACAATCCCAGGGCTTACCACTATTAACCTAATATTCAAAGCAGCCTCCCTATCCCTGGTTTTTTTATGGGTTCGAGCCTCCTACCCACGATTCCGTTACGACCAATTAATACACTTAATCTGAAAGAACTTCCTCCCCATTACCCTCGCCATAGTTATTTGACACTTAGCCCTCCCAATCACTTTTGCCGGCCTTCCCCCACAAGTTTAAACCAGGAGTTGTGCCTGAACTAAAGGATTACTTTGATAGAGTAAATAATGGAGGTTAAACTCCTCCCAGCTCCTTAGAAAGAAGGGATTCGAACCCTTACCAGAGAGATCAAAACTCTCAGTGCTCCCACTACACCACTTCCTAGTAGAGTCAGCTAATTAAGCTTTTGGGCCCATACCCCAAAAATGTAGGTTAAACTCCTGCCTCTGCAAATGAGCCCCCACGTGCTGGCAATTCTTTTATTCGGATTAGGACTCGGAACGACCATTACATTTGCAAGCTCCCACTGACTACTCGCCTGAATAGGCTTAGAAATTAATACCCTGGCCATCCTGCCCCTTATAGCTCAACACCACCACCCGCGGGCCGTAGAAGCAACTACCAAGTACTTCCTTGTCCAGGCCACCGCTGCCGCAACTCTTCTATTTGCCAGCACAGCCAACGCCTGATACACCGGCCAATGAGCCATTAATGACATAACAGAGACCATCCCCTCCACAATAATTATTGCAGCCCTCGCACTAAAACTAGGACTTGCCCCCCTCCACTCATGATTGCCCCAAGTCCTTCAGGGCCTAGACCTCACCACCGGCCTAATTCTTAGCACTTGACAAAAAATCGCCCCACTCATCCTTCTAATTCAAATTCAACCCGACCCCGCCATCCTAGTTGTCCTAGGCCTTCTATCCACCCTAGTCGGCGGCTGAGGTGGACTCAACCAAACACAGCTACGAAAAATCCTCGCATACTCATCAATTGCTCACCTCGGCTGAATAGTCCTTATTTTACAGTTCGCCCCCTCCCTCACGCTGCTCACCCTCCTTATCTATTTCATTATGACATCAACAACATTCCTCATGTTCAAACATAATAAAGCTTTAACCATTAATTCGCTTGCCCTCTCCTGGTCTAAAGCCCCTATCATTACAACTCTTTCACCTCTTATCCTTCTCTCCCTAGGAGGCCTCCCCCCTCTAACAGGCTTCATGCCAAAATGACTAATTCTTGAAGAACTCACCAAGCAAGACCTCCCAGCCCTAGCAACCATTACTGCCCTCTCCGCACTTCTAAGCCTATACTTCTACCTACGCCTATCCTATGCTATAGCACTAACCGTCTCCCCAAATAATCTAACCGGCATTGCCCCCTGACGCTTCCACTCATCGGGGCCCGCCCTTCCTCTCGCCCTTATGACAATCGGCACCCTCTGCCTTCTGCCACTTACCCCCGCTATCCTTGCCATCCTAGCTATCACATCCCCATAAGAGACTTAGGATAACACTAGACCAAGAGCCTTCAAAGCCCTCAGTGGGAGTGAAAATCTCCCAGTCCCTGAATAAGACTTGCAGGACATTAACCCACATCCTCTGCATGCAAAACAGACGCTTTAATTAAGCTAAAGCCCTCCTAGACGAGTAGGCCTCGATCCTACAAAATCTTAGTTAACAGCTAAGCGCTCAAACCAGAGAGCATCCGTCTACCTTTCCCCCGCCTGGCTTCCGAAAAAAACAGGCGGGGGAAAGCCCGGGCAGGCTTTACCCTGCGCTTTAAGGTTTGCAACCTTACGTGCCTAACACTGCAGGGCCTGGTAAGAAGAGGAATTAAACCTCTGTTCATGGGGCTACAATCCACCGCTTATCACTCAGCCATCTTACCTGTGGCAATTACACGCTGATTTTTCTCAACCAATCATAAAGATATTGGCACCCTCTACCTGATTTTTGGGGCATGAGCCGGAATAGTCGGAACCGCCCTAAGCCTTTTAATCCGTGCAGAGCTGAGCCAACCCGGAGCACTTCTGGGGGATGACCAAATTTATAACGTCATCGTCACCGCACACGCTTTCGTAATAATTTTCTTTATAGTTATACCCATCATGATTGGGGGCTTTGGAAACTGACTTATTCCCCTTATGATCGGTGCCCCCGACATGGCATTCCCCCGAATAAACAACATAAGTTTTTGACTACTTCCTCCTTCCTTCCTACTCCTCCTTGCCTCCTCCGGGGTTGAAGCTGGGGCCGGAACAGGCTGAACCGTCTACCCGCCTTTAGCAGGCAACCTCGCCCACGCAGGAGCATCCGTCGACCTAACCATTTTCTCCCTTCATCTGGCGGGGGTATCCTCCATTCTCGGCGCAATTAATTTTATTACAACGGTATTTAACATAAAACCTGCCGCCTCCTCAATATATCAACTACCATTGTTTGTCTGGGCCGTCCTAATTACAGCTGTCCTCCTCCTCCTTTCTCTCCCCGTTCTAGCTGCCGGGATTACCATGCTACTAACCGACCGAAATTTAAATACCGCCTTCTTTGACCCTGCCGGAGGAGGAGACCCCATCCTTTATCAACACCTGTTTTGATTCTTTGGCCACCCAGAAGTTTATATTCTTATCCTCCCAGGCTTTGGAATTATCTCCCACGTGGTAGCCTACTACTGTGGAAAAAAAGAACCTTTTGGATATATGGGTATGGTTTGGGCAATAATAGCAATCGGCCTATTGGGATTTATCGTTTGAGCCCACCACATGTTTACAGTAGGAATAGACGTTGACACGCGAGCATACTTCACCTCCGCAACAATAATCATCGCAATCCCAACCGGTGTAAAAGTATTTAGCTGACTAGCCACCATTCACGGAGGAAACGTCAAATGAGAAACCCCCCTTCTATGAGCCATCGGCTTCATCTTCTTATTTACGGTCGGTGGATTAACCGGAATTATTCTAGCCAACTCATCCCTAGACATTGTTCTGCACGACACATATTATGTCGTTGCCCACTTCCACTACGTCCTCTCAATAGGAGCAGTATTTGCCATCGTTTCCGGCTTTGTACACTGGTTCCCCCTATTCACAGGCTATACACTTCATGAAACATGAACAAAAGTTCACTTTGGGGTTATGTTTGCGGGAGTAAACCTGACATTCTTCCCACAACACTTTCTAGGACTAGCAGGAATGCCTCGTCGATACTCTGACTATCCGGACGCTTACACACTGTGAAACACAGTATCCTCTATTGGCTCTCTTGTATCCCTTGTTGCAGTAGTAATGTTCCTCTTCATTATCTGAGAAGCATTTGCCGCTAAACGAGAAGTTCTCTCCCTGGAATTAACCTCTACGAACGTAGAATGGCTACACGGCTGCCCTCCCCCTTACCACACATTTGAGCAGCCTGCCTTTGTCCAAATCCGAACAAACTAACGAGAAAGGGAGGAATTGAACCCCCATAGATTGATTTCAAGTCAACCGCATAACCACTCTGCCACTTTCTTAAAGATGCTAGTTAAAACCATAACCCTACCTCGTCAAGGTGAAATTGCGGGTTGAAGCCCCGCGTGTCTTAGTTATTGTCATGGCATACCCCACACAACTAGGCCTACAAGATGCAACTTCACCCCTTATAGAAGAACTAACCTACTTTCACGATCATGCTATAATGATTATTTTTATAATTAGCATCTTTGTATTGTACATTATTCTAGCAATAGTAACCACAAGCCTTACTGATAAGCTCATTCTTGACTCCCAAGAAGTAGAAATTATTTGAACAGTCTTACCCGCAGTGATCCTTATTGTTCTCGCCCTCCCCTCCCTCCGAATTCTTTACCTTATAGACGAAATTAGTAACCCCCACATTACAGTAAAAGCAATCGGGCACCAATGATACTGAAGCTATGAATATTCAGATTTCCAAGAAATTGCATTTGACTCCTACATAGTGCCTTCACAGGACCTTACCCCAGGCCAATTCCGCCTCCTAGACGCTGATCACCGAATAGTAATTCCCATAGACTCCCCAGTTCGCGTTCTAATTACCGCAGAAGACGTCCTTCACTCCTGAGCAGTCCCTGCACTGGGAGTTAAAATGGACGCAGTGCCAGGCCGACTTAACCAAACTTCATTTACCGCCTCCCGACCAGGTGTCTTCTACGGACAATGCTCCGAAATCTGCGGAGCCAACCACAGCTTTATACCCGTTGTAGTTGAAGCCGTCCCCCTTCAACACTTCGAAAACTGAACGCACCTTCAACTTCAAGAAGACTCGCTAAGAAGCTAATAGGTCCACAGCGTTAGCCTTTTAAGCTAAAGACAGGTGATTGCCAACCACCCTTAGCGAAGAATGCCCCAGCTTAATCCGGCCCCCTGATTTCAAATTTTTATTCTTTCCTGATTTACACTACTTCTAGTGGTCTTCCCAAAAATTTTAAATTACACGTACCCTAACGAACCGACCGTCCGAAACACAGAGGCAGCCAAGCAAGGCCACTGACTCTGACCATGGCACTAAGCTTTTTTGACCAATTCAACAGCCCCGTCTTTATAAATATTCCACTTGTAGCAGTAGCCATACTTCTTCCCTGGGTTTCTTTCCCTAACCCCTCACCCCGTTGAACCACAAACCGCGTGGTCGTCCTACAAGGCTGATTTATAAACCGGTTTTCACAACAACTACTTCTGCCAATAAACACTGGCGGCCATAAGTGAGTCCCACTCTTTACAGCATTACTAATCTTTCTTATCTCACTAAACATATACGGCCTCCTTCCTTACACTTTCACCCCAACCACCCAACTATCGATAAACATAGGCCTTGCCGTGCCGCTATGACTAGCAACAGTAATTATTGGAATACGAAACCAACCAACCCACTCCTTAGCCCATCTTCTCCCAGAAGGCACCCCAACTCCTCTCGTACCAATTCTTATTACTATTGATACCATTAGTCTTTTCATCCGCCCATTAGCACTGGGGGTACGATTAACGGCAAACCTAACAGCGGGTCACCTTCTAATCCAACTTATTGCCACTGCAGTATTTGTTCTTTTACAAATCATACCTGTCGTTGCCGCTATAACTGCTATTATTCTAGTACTCTTAACTGTCCTAGAAGTAGCAGTCGCCGCAATTCAAGCCTATGTGTTTGTTCTACTACTTAGCCTGTACCTGCAAGAAAACATTTAATGGCCCGTCAACTTCACCCTTACCACATAGTAGACCCAAGCCCATGACCACTTACAGGGGCCATCGCCGCCCTACTAGTGACCTCTGGTCTAGCAACCTGATTCCATCACAACTCTCTCTTCCTCCTTTGTTTAGGCCTGGCCCTAATAATCCTGACAATGATTCAATGATGACGAGATGTCATCCGCGAAGCAACATATCAGGGCCACCACACGCCCCCAGTACAAAAAGGCCTCCGACTAGGAATAATCTTGTTTACCACATCAGAAGTTCTTTTTTTCATGGGCTTCTTCTGAGCTTTCTACCACGCTAGCCTCGCCCCCACCCCTGAACTAGGAGGTGTGTGACCACCCACAGGCATTACTACCCTAGACCCATTCGAAGTTCCCCTATTAAACACAGCCGTCCTTCTAGCTTCCGGTGTTACCGTCACCTGAGCCCACCACAGCATTATCGAAGGCAACCGAAAAGAAGCAACCCAAGCACTCGCATTGACAGTCCTCCTGGGCTTGTACTTTACAGCTCTTCAAGCCATAGAATATATTGAAGCCCCCTTTACAATCGCAGACGGGGTCTATGGCTCATCCTTCTTCGTAGCCACAGGATTCCACGGACTCCACGTTATTATCGGCTCAACATTCCTCGCCGTCTGCCTCCTCCGTCAAATATGCTACCACTTTACAACCCTCCACCACTTTGGATTTGAAGCAGCTGCCTGATACTGACACTTCGTAGACGTCGTTTGACTCTTCCTTTACGTCTCTATCTACTGATGAGGATCTTAATCTCCCACCAACAAACATATCTTTCTAGTATTAACACTAGTATAAGTGACTTCCAATCACCCGGTCTTGGTTAAAGTCCAAGGAAAGATAATGAACTTACTCATAACAATTATTGTGATCTGCACCCTCCTATCCGCCGTCCTCGCCACCGTCTCCTTTTGACTTCCACAAATGAGCCCAGACCACGAAAAGCTTTCCCCCTACGAATGTGGCTTCGACCCTTTAGGCTCTGCTCGACTTCCATTCTCCCTCCGATTCTTCCTGGTTGCCATTTTATTCTTACTGTTCGACCTAGAAATTGCCCTACTCCTCCCCCTCCCATGAGGGGTGCAACTAATCTTTCCCACCACAACATTTCTTTGAGCCTCAGCTGTCCTTATCCTTCTTACCCTGGGCCTTGTCTACGAGTGACTACAAGGAGGCCTAGAATGAGCTGAATAGGCAGTTAGTTTAAGAAAAACATTTGATTTCGGCTCAAAAACTTGTGGTTGAAGTCCACAGTTGCCTTTATGTCACCTACCCAATTCACGTTTTCATTAGCCTTTCTCCTATGCCTCTCAGGCCTGACATTTCATCGCTACCACCTCCTCTCCGCCCTGATTTGCCTTGAAGGAATAATGCTCTCCCTATTCATTGGACTCTCCATCTGAACCCTTCAACTAGACTCAGCTGGCCCGTCAACAGCCCCCCTCCTCGTCCTGGCATTCTCAGCCTGTGAAGCAAGCGCTGGCCTTGCCCTTCTAGTAGCCACAGCTCGCACCCACGGCTCAGACCGCCTACAGAGCTTAAACCTCCTACAATGCTAAAAATCGCACTACCAACTCTTATGCTCATTTTAACTATTGCAGTCACCCCCATAAAGATCTTATGACCCACAGCCTTCCTCCAAAGCTTTATTCTCTCTACAATTAGCCTAACTTTCTTTGAAGACGCCCGAGACGTCGGATGGTCTAGTCTATCTAGCATCCTAGCAGCTGACCCCCTCTCAACCCCTTTACTTGTCCTAGCCTGTTGAATACTCCCCATAGTAATCATGGCAACCCAACGCCTCGCCTCCTATGAACCAGCTGATCGCCAACGTAATTACTTAATTATGATGGCTGTTCTGCAATTTTTTCTCATTACTTCCTTTTCTGCTACAGACATAATCCTGTTCTATATCTCCTTTGAAGCCACTTTAATCCCCACCCTAATCATTATTACTCGATGGGGGAATCAAACAAAACGCCTTAACGCAGGAACCTACTTCTTGTTTTATACTCTAGCGCCATCTCTCCCGCTCCTAGTTGCCCTCCTTCTCCTCCAAAAAAGCCCAGCAACCCTTTCAACCCTCACCCTTCAATACACCGACCCTTTCTACCTCACCTCCTTCGAGAGCAAAGTCTGATGAGCAGGCTGCCTTCTAGCATTTCTAGTAAAAATACCCCTGTATGGCGTCCACCTCTGACTCCCTAAAGCCCACGTCGAAGCCCCCATTGCAGGCTCTATACTTCTTGCCGCCGTTCTCTTAAAACTAGGAGGCTATGGTATGATCCGAATTATTATACTCCTCAACGAGCCCCTAGACACACAAATGAGCTATCCCTTCATCGTCCTTGCTCTTTGAGGAGTAATTATAACAAGCTCGATCTGCTTGCGCCAAACAGACCTTAAGTCACTCATTGCATATTCATCCGTCAGCCACATAGGCCTGGTTGCAAGCGGCATTCTTATTCAAACACCCTGAGGACTGACCGGAGCAATCATCTTAATGATTGCCCACGGCCTCACATCCTCCGCCCTATTCTGCCTCGCCAATACTAATTACGAACGAACACACAGCCGAACCATAATTCTGGCTCGAGGCCTACAAATAATTCTCCCATTGATAGCAACCTGGTGATTCATTTCTACCCTTGCTAATCTGGCACTCCCTCCCCTTCCCAATCTTATGGGAGAACTTCTTATTGTCACCTCTCTATTCAACTGATCATGATGAACACTCTTATTAACCGGTGCCGGAATACTCATTACAGCGAGCTACTCCCTCTACATGTTCCTCATGACCCAACGAGGCCCCCTCCCACCCCACATCCTGGCCCTTGACCCATCCCACACCCGAGAGCACCTACTAATCTGCCTCCACCTTATTCCCCTCATCCTTCTTATCCTTAAGCCCGAACTGATCTGAGGCTGAACTGTCTGTGGACTTAGTTTAATAAAAACATCAGATTGTGATTCTGAAAACAGAGGTTAAAACCCCCTTCTCCACCAAGAGAGGCGCGAAGCAATGAAGACTGCTAATCTTCTCCCCCTTGGTTAAACTCCAAGGCTCACTTGCCCCTGCTCCTAAAGGATAACAGCTCTTCCATTGGTCTTAGGCGCCAACCCCTCTTGGTGCAAATCCAAGTAGTAGCAAGGATGACAACAACCCCTATCCTTTTATCAACTAGCCTAATTATCATCTTCATCTTTCTATTTTCCCCCGTACTCTCATCCCTCTCCCCAAAACCTAAGGCCCCTGAATGAGCAACATCCCATGTAAAAACAGCAGTAAAGCTATCCTTCTTCACAAGCCTCCTCCCCCTGTTTATCTTCTTAAACGAAGGGACTGAAATAATCATTACCAACTGAACCTGAATAAACATCCTCTCCTTTGACATTAACGTAAGCCTAAAATTCGACCACTACTCAATTATTTTCATCCCCATCGCCCTGTACGTAACATGGTCTATCCTAGAGTTTGCCTCATGATATATACACACAGACCCACTTATAAACCGATTCTTCAAGTATCTTCTGGTCTTCCTTATCGCTATAATTGTTTTAGTCACCGCAAATAACATGTTTCAGCTGTTTATCGGGTGAGAAGGGGTCGGGATTATATCCTTTCTTCTAATCGGCTGATGGTATGGCCGAGCAGACGCCAACACCGCCGCCCTTCAAGCCGTACTCTATAACCGGATCGGAGACGTCGGCCTTATCTTCGCAATAGCATGAATAGCAACAAATCTCAACTCCTGGGAGATTCAACAAATTTTTGCAGCCGCAAAAGACTTTGATCTAACCTTCCCTCTTCTGGGCCTTATCCTGGCCGCAACTGGAAAATCAGCCCAATTCGGCCTGCACCCATGACTTCCATCAGCCATAGAAGGCCCTACCCCCGTTTCCGCCTTGCTCCACTCAAGCACTATGGTCGTCGCAGGTATTTTCTTACTTATCCGCCTAAGCCCCCTTCTAGAAAACAACCCTACTGCCTTAACCACCTGCCTTTGCCTGGGGGCCCTAACTACGCTATTTACCGCCACCTGTGCCCTCACCCAAAATGACATCAAAAAAATCGTAGCATTCTCCACATCAAGTCAGCTAGGCCTGATAATAGTCACTATCGGACTTAACCAACCCCAACTAGCCTTTTTCCACATCTGTACCCACGCATTCTTTAAAGCAATATTATTCCTTTGCTCCGGCTCAATTATTCACAGCCTTAATGATGAGCAAGATATCCGCAAAATAGGCGGAATACAACACCTTACCCCCTTCACATCCGCCTCCCTTACACTAGGAAGCCTCGCCCTTACAGGCACCCCCTTCCTAGCAGGCTTCTTTTCCAAAGACGCCATCATCGAAGCACTAACCAACTCTTACCTAAACGCCTGAGCCCTAGTCCTCACTCTTCTAGCCACTTCCTTTACCGCTGTTTACAGCCTCCGTATTATCTTTTTCGTTTCTATGGGGCAACCACGATTCACCCCATTTTCCCCTATTAACGAAAACAATCCCACAGTCATCAACCCAATCAAACGACTAGCAGGGGGAAGCATCATTGCAGGTCTCCTGATTACCCAAAACATTCTACCACTAAAAACCCCTGTAATAACTATACCCCCGCTACTTAAACTTACCGCCCTTGTAGTCACAGTGATCGGCCTTCTTGTCGCCTTAGAACTTGCATCCCTAACAAGTAACCAATTCAAGCCCACCCCAATAACTACAACTCACCACTTCTCTAATATACTAGGCTTCTTCCCAGCGATCATCCACCGCCTAGCCCCCAAACTCAACCTAACCCTCGGTCAAGCAGTAGCTAGCCAAATAATCGACCAAATCTGGCTCGAGAAAACAGGGCCCAAAGCCATTACATCCCTTAACACACCCCTTGTCTCTTCAACAAGCAACATCCAACAAGGAATAATCAAAACATTCCTCTCCATATTCCTTCTCACCCTGATCTCCCTAGTCCTCCTAGTATCATACTAAACTGCTCGAAGGGCCCCTCGGGCTAACCCCCGCGTAAGCTCAAGTACCCCAAACAGGGTTAAAAGAAGCACTCAACCCCCAATTACTAACATTAAGCCCCCTCAAGAAAACATTACACCCAATCCAATAACATCCGGGCGAAACAGAAAAAAGTCATCGGTTTCCCCCGAAGACGCTCAGGAGGACTCAAATCAGTCCTCCCAAAACTTACTGGCCAGAAACACCACACTAATACTATACCCCACCAAATAAGAGCCAACTGCTAAATTACCTCAAAACTCCGGATAAGGCTCAGCAGCAAGAGCCGCTGAATACGCAAATACCACTATTATTCCCCCCAAATAAATCAAGAACAGAACCATTCCTAAAAAAGTCCCCCCTTGTTCTAATACCATCCCACATCCTATCCCTGCTACAACCACCAGCCCAAAAGCAGCAAAGTAAGGAGAGGGGTTTGAAGCAACTCCAATTACCCCCACGATAAAACCAACTAAAACTAATCATATAATAAAAGACATAGTTCCTACCAGGATTTTAACCAGGACTAATGGCTTGAAAAACCACCGTTGTACCTCAACTATAAGAACCAATAATGACTAGTCTACGAAAAACCCACCCCTTACTTAAAATTGCTAACAGTGCACTAATTGATCTTCCCGCCCCCTCTAACATCTCAGCCTGATGGAATTTCGGCTCACTCCTAGGCCTCTGCCTAGGCATCCAAATCGTTACTGGGCTATTCCTTGCAATACACTACGCCCCCAGCGTCACCTCAGCCTTCGACTCCGTCGCACACATCTGCCGCGACGTAAACTTCGGGTGGATAATCCGAAACATACACGCCAACGGAGCCTCCTTTTTCTTCGTGTGCCTTTACTTTCACATTGGCCGAGGACTATATTATGGCTCATACCTATATAAAGAAACATGAAACATCGGAGTCGTCCTATTCCTACTAACAATGATAACTGCCTTCGTAGGATATGTCCTCCCCTGAGGACAGATATCCTTTTGAGGTGCTACTGTTATCACGAACCTCCTCTCCGCCGTACCATACGTAGGAGACATGCTTGTTCAATGAATTTGAGGGGGGTTCTCAGTAGATAACGCCACCCTAAACCGGTTCTTCGCCTTCCACTTCCTATTCCCCTTCGTCATTGCAGCAGTAACTATATTACACGTCCTTTTCCTCCACGAGACCGGCTCCAACAACCCAATCGGCATTATCTCCAACACTGACAAAATTCCCTTCCACCCCTTCTTCTCATACAAAGACCTCCTGGGGTTCGTCATCCTAATCCTTATCCTCACATGTATTGCCCTATTCTCCCCTAACGAACTAGGAGACCCAGACAATTTCACCCCCGCCAACCCCTTAGTGACACCTCCCCACATTAAGCCAGAATGATACTTCTTATTTGCCTACGCCATCCTTCGCTCAATCCCTAACAAGCTAGGAGGAGTCCTGGCCCTCCTCTTCTCCATCCTGATCCTCATGCTCGTCCCGCTGCTCCACACGTCCAAATACCGATCCCTTACATTTCGTCCCATCAGCCAAATCGTGTTCTGAACGCTAGTCGCGGATGTATTTATTTTGACATGAATCGGAGGTATACCAGTCGAACACCCCTACGTCATCATTGGTCAAATCGCCTCAGTACTTTACTTTTCAATCTTCCTCATCCTCTTCCCGCTCGCAGGCTGACTGGAAAACAAAATATTCGGGTGGTAGCCATACCAACACAAACGCGCATTAGTAGCTCAGCGTTAGAGCGCCGGTCTTGTAAACCGGACGCCGGAGGTTAAAATCCCCCCTACTGCTTCAAAGAAAGGAGACTTCAACTCCTACCCTTGGCTCCCAAAGCCAAGATTCTAAAATTAAACTATTCCTTGGTGCCATTTTGAACATTTATTATACAATAATATTTTTATGCACAATAGTTGTTTAATTTTAGCTATGCATAATATTGCATATATTTATTTAGGACAAGTGCTTTATTATGCATAACGTCCTACATAGATAGAGATGCTATACATTAAATAAGACTTACATTAATAGATTAAGAGATTGTAATGTAACGAACTATTGTAACATTCAACAGTTATATTATCTAGTTAAGATATACCAGGACTCAAACATCTATTAAGTGATCAAAAATTTAATGTAGTAAGAGACCACCAAAGATTTATTTCAAGTGTTAACTCTTCTTGATGGTCAGGGACAGAAACTGTGGGGGTTTCACTTAGTGAACTATTCCTGGCATTTGGTTCCTACTTCAGGAACATTTAATTTCTTGACTCCTCCCACTTTCATTGACGCTTGCATAAGTTAATGGTGTAAATACATACTCCTCGTTACCCAGCAAGCCTAGCATTCTCTCCAGGGGGTAGGGGGTTCCTCTTATTTTTTTTTCCTTTCAGCTTGCATTTCACAGTGCAAATTCAATAACCAAAATAAGGTTGAACATTTTAATCTTGCTTGAAGAAAGGTCTAGGTTCAATGTTAAGAAACATTCCGTCAAGAGTTGCTTATAACAATCTCAAGAGCATATAGATAACTTCATGTCTCAACTATTTCTCCTGCCCCCCCCCCCGGAGGGGGTTATTTTTCGTTTTTGAGCGTAAACCCCCCCCCAAACTCCTTAGGTGCCTAAAACTTCTGTAAACCCCCCGGAAACAGAAAAGCCCTTAGATGTTTTATATGCCAAATCCCCCCGACTAAAATTTTTTCACTTATTACTATAATAAAAATTATTATATAACAACAATTAAAATGCTCAC